GTTAATTGGTAAAGATACATGTACTTGATGTCCTGCCCAAGAAAGAGACCCAAGTCCTAGTAGCCCTGCCAAATGGTGATTCAACATAGATTCTACATCTTGGAACCAAGCCAATTTTGGCGCAGCTTTGTGATAATGAAACCAACCAGCAAAAAGCATTAAGGCTGCAAAGACCAATGCACCAATTGCAGTACAATAGAGTTGTAATTCACTAGTTATTCCAGATGCTCGCCAAAGCTGAAAAAAACCAGAGGTTATTTGTATTCCTCGGAAACCTCCGCCTACATCACCGTTCAATATTTCTTGGCCTACTATTGGCCAAACTACCTGGGCACTAGGTCCAATGTGAGTTGGATCATTTAGCCATGCTTCATAATTGGAAAAACGAGCACCATGAAAATACATGCCACTCAGCCAAAGAAAGATAATGGAGAGTTGTCCGAAATGAGCACTAAATACTTTTCGGGAAATCTCCTCTAAATCACTAGTATGGCTATCGAAATCATGAGCATCAGCATGTAGGTTCCAGATCCAAGTAGTCGTATCAGGTCCCTTAGCTATTGTTCTTGAGAAATGACCGGGTTTTGCCCATTGCTCGAAAGAAGTTTTTACGGGATCCCTATCTACCAAAATTTTGACTTCTGGTTTCCGCGAACGAATAATCACTGAGTCCTCCTCTTTAATCATTGAGTCCTCCTCTTTCCGGACAACACATACAAAGAGACCCGCCAACATAAAAGATAATTAGTGAACTTCTGAGAGATGTTTATATTGAATTTCTTTCTCTTCTATCTCCCATCTATCTATTCTATATTTTCTTTAGTTATTCACTAGAACAATTATGATCCGGAAGTTAATCCGGGGCAAGTGTTCGGATCTATTATGACATAGCAGTAAGGCGCTCAACGGACCTTTTGAAAATCTTCAAAAACTTTTTATGGACTTTGAATTTTATGACGTTCAATAATTTTTTTGTCCAACCTATTGTATTCAGATTTCACTTAGAGGTTGCTAGATGGAATTTATTTCACTTTTTGTCTTTCTTGCATATCTTACATAGAAGATATTCTTATGTAATTAGAATAAATTTCAAATCACGTGAGCAGTTATTAGCATTACTCGGGAACCTATGGGTATTTCTATTTCGTTTTTAGTTTAGAAGGTCTCTTTATATTGGTTTGAATAGCCTAAAAAAATTTTCTACTATATCTACTTATCATTTATCTCGACGAAATCCCAGATAAAAGAAAACGATTTTAGAAGTCAGAAGAGATATAGTGAAATCTTTTGATTGGTTGTTCCTATAGAAATGATCTGTTTTATTTCACTGATTGGGATTGGGACAACTCTAACAAATAAATATATTCAATATAGGTAGCATAAAAAGAATTTATTATATATTTCATTTAAATTCGAAATTCGAAATAGAGAAATAAATATAGATATAGATGGATTCTGTATCTCTTCTATATTCTCTAAAGAGAGACAATATAGAAGATATACAGAATAAAATAATAATAAATTAGAATAGAAAATAATAAATTAGAATAGAAAAATAAACAGAGTGTTATTATTCAAAGCGCCCTGTGATCTTCAACCAATTCTGTGCTTCAATATAATTACCGGGGGTAAGGGCTATAGCTTGTTTCCAGTATTCAGCAGCTTGATCAAACCAAGATTCCGCAATTTCAGAATCTCCCTGTCGAGTGGCCTGTTCTCCGCGGTCGGAATAGGTGAAAAAATCCCTTTCCTTAGAACCGTACTTGAGAGTTTCCTGACTCATACGGCTCAACAGTCAATTCTTTTGATTCTTTTGATCTTCCATTTTTTTGGAATAAATCACAAGAAAATAGGTTAATTACATGAGTTTCAAACTTGATTTTGGATTAAAAAATAATTTAATCCTTTTTTATAGTTTTATCTTTTCTCCTACCTTCAGAAGAATAAAGCATCGCCATTCACACTCTTATTCTAAGTTTCTGACAGGTAACTATCTCGATTTCATATATCATATATGAAAATATATGATATCTAAATTTCTATAGAATCTTTGAGAAAGACTTTTCTTCATAAGAAAAGACTTACTATCTTTGGGATCTGATACTACACCGCTGCTCAAAAGCTTAGGGGATCCACTTTATTACATAAGTTGATTCCTAACTCTTCTATCATGATAGAAGTAAGCAGTTCTTGTTGTATCGGTCAAAACCCTTGTTAATTGATCTTTACGGTGCTTCCTCTGTCAATTAGATCGTTTATCCATAGAAAAAAAGTATCTAGGCATATATTTCTTCATATTTCTACTTCTATGAAGTTTCTTTCTTTGCTACAGCTGATAAAAATCGTTGTTTCGAACGATATATATGTAGAAAGCCTATTTTATTTTTTTTCTAATATTTATTAGTATTAGCGGATTTGCTCGTTCTTTTCTTTTTTTTCTATTCTATATTGGAGATAGTCGCACGTAATGACAGATCACGGCCATATTGTTAAAAGCTTG